TAAATTGAGAGACCATCTCCTATCCAATATGTCAGCCATTGTTATCCTTATCTACTTTCTTTTTGAAAGTCAAATAAAGACTTCTTGTATCAGAGAAAATCCACCGAACCCAGCAATTGCTTTTGAATAAAGTAAAAAAAGGTATGGAAATGGTAAAAATGGATCCGTTTACACATTATTCCATTGTATTTCTTCGAAAGGCGATTGTCAATAGAAATTTGTATATTGAAAAAAGAATCCAATGAAAAAAGAACTAAGAACTTGTATTGAATTTTCATTTCATAGACAAAAAAAAAATGGATATAGGTGGAAAAAGGAATAAGGTATGAAAAAACTAGGTTTTTATGACTATTAATTAATATAAGGGGAATAAGCAAGCTTAGCTCCCCTTTTTTTTTATTAATTATTAGTATTCGTGATTTATTTTGATACTAAAGTTCCAACAACGGGAATCTCTGTATCCTTAAAAACTCCCGCCTTCTTTAAAATATCATGAACAGTTCTTGTAGGTTGAGCGCCTCTTTCAATAAAATAGAGAATAGCAGGAACATTTAAATGGGTTTTCTTTTTTATCGGATCATAAAGACCGACCTTTCGAAGATCCCTTCCTTCTCTTCGGGATCGAACATCAATTGCAACGATTCGATAAACCGCTCGTTGCTTTCGTCCACAGCGTTTCAAACGAAGTTTTACCATAACATTCCTATAGTTTGTTACCGGTTTGTAATTGATTCCATTACAGAATCATGGATAATCATTGGTTTGGTTAAGTGGATACCTAACCATCTATCAATTTTGATTTCTATTCAAATTCGATATGTTAAATATCGAAATTAACAGATTGAAATTAGAATTCAAATTTCAATTCTTCTTATTAAGAGAATTTTTGAATTCCATTTTTATTTAACAAATGGAATATAAGATTAGATTCTATAATTTTTTTTTTAATAAAGACTCTATCGGAATAGTTTTCTATTTTAGAGAAAACTAGATATCGTTCTATCTAATTTAGATCTATATCGAGACTCTATATGTGTATGTTCTGGGACGAAAGGATTCGAACCTTCGCGTATCGGGTCCAAAACCCGTTGCCTTACCACTTGGCGACGCCCCAGTGGTGTATAGTAGTGCTGACCAACGCCGATACAAATATCTCTCTATTTGTATGTTCTGAGACGAAAGGATTCCAACCCCCCCTCTACGTAAAACCGCTAGCGCCTTATCCGCTTAGCCAAAGCGACATGACATTTTTATTTCTATTCGCCAGTATAAGTATTATTATACTACGCGTAATAGGCCTTTGTCAACCCTAACCCCAATATCTATGGAATAGATGAAACATATAATGAAACGGACTTTATTGATCATTACATAGAATTCAATTAAGATATTGTATGAAAATAGGATTTCTTCTATTATCTTTTGAGAGTTGAATAATTTTTTTTGTCTACCTTGATTCTATTCATTTTTATCTTCTATTAATAACATCTTAATAACTCAATCAAAATTATCCCCAAGAACAAAAAAGGTTTGTTATGATTAACATCTTTAGTTTTATCTGTATCTATCTTCATTCTGTCCTTTATTCGAGTAGTTTTTTCTTCGGCAAATTGCCTGAAGCCTACGCTTTTTTGAATCCAATCGTAGATGTTATGCCAGTCATACCTCTTTTCTTTTTTCTCTTAGCCTTTGTTTGGCAAGCTGCAGTAAGTTTTCGATGAACTCTTTACTTTAATACTGGCCTAGAAAAAGAAAATGGAATAATTTATTCGAAAAAAAATGTGAACAATTCATTAATAAGATGGGCTAAGTCTTAGAGTATGAAGAGCATAAAACCTCGATTCCAAGATGGAAATTCTTGGATAGCCACCATAAATCTAGATCAATCCATATTTCCTATTAGGACCCTTTTGCATTATTGGTATCAAAGTATCCAAATAAAATAGTATACCTAGTATAAGAATGGGCAATCTATTCTCTTTTTACCAAAAAAAGAATCTTGGAGATTCTATAATGCTTACTCTCAAACTCTTTGTTTATACGGTAGTGATCTTTTTTGTTTCTCTCTTCATATTCGGATTTCTATCTAATGATCCGGGGCGTAATCCTGGACGTGAAGAATAAAAAGAGGATTTTTCCTTTTCTTGCTTCATTTTGAAACGTTCTTAGGATTTTCTCTATTCCACATCTTTAACTATTTGAAATAAATTCTCAAAAAGAAAGCAAAATAAAAAAAGGGGGGAGGGGTATAAACCGGAATCTGAAAGAAAAAAAAGATCAAGACATCAACGGAAAGAGAGGGATTCGAACCCTCGGTACGAATAATTCGTACAACGGATTAGCAATCCGACGCTTTAGTCCACTCAGCCATCTCTCCCAGTTTAAAATGGGAGAATTACCTGAAATTACACGAAAAGTCAGACTTGAAAAAAACCTTCTTTATCCCCCTACCCTATTCTTTATCTCTCTGTCTTTTTTAGAATTTTATTCTAAAGATATA